ATTAATATATATAAGAAATATCAGGGAGGTTTGTCTGTTTGGTTAGAAAGATCTAATCATAAAGATATTGGTACTCTTTATTTTTTGTTTGGTTTGTGATCTGGTATGGTTGGTACTGGTTTATCTTTATTAATTCGTTTAGAATTATCAAAACCGGGTGTTTTATTGTGAGATGGGCAGTTATATAATACTATTATTACTGCTCATGCGTTTTTGATAATTTTTTTTATGGTTATACCTAGTATAATTGGTGGTTTTGGAAATTGAATATTACCTTTAATATTAGGTGCCCCAGATATAAGTTTTCCTCGTTTAAATAATTTAAGTTTTTGGTTGTTACCAACTTCTTTATTTTTAATTATAGATTCTTGTTTTGTAGATATGGGTAGTGGAACTAGATGGGTAGTTTATCCTCCGTTAAGTACTTTGGGACATCAGGGAAGTAGGGTTGATTTGGCTATTTTTAGTCTTCATTGTGCTGGATTAAGTTCTATTTTGGGTGGTATTAATTTTATGTGTACTACTAAAAATATGCGTAGAAGATCTATTTCTTTGGAACATATAGGTTTATTTGTTTGAGCGGTTTTTGTTACTGTTTTTTTGTTGGTTTTAACTTTGCCAGTTTTAGCGGGAGCTATTACAATGTTATTGACTGATCGAAATTTAAATACTTCTTTTTTTGATCCTAGTTCTGGTGGAAATCCTTTAATTTATCAGCATTTATTTTGGTTTTTTGGTCATCCAGAGGTTTATGTATTAATTTTGCCAGCTTTTGGAATTATTAGTCACTCGGCTTTATATTTGACTGGTAAAAAAGAGATTTTTGGTTATTTAGGGATAGTTTATGCTATTTTAAGAATTGGTATGATTGGTTGTGTAGTTTGAGCTCATCATATATATACTGTAGGAATAGATTTAGATTCTCGGGCTTATTTTACTGCTGCTACTATGGTTATTGCTGTTCCTACTGGGGTTAAGGTTTTTAGTTGAATAGCTACTTTGTTTGGGATGAAAATAAATTTTCAGCCTTTGTTATTATGGGTTTTGGGTTTTATTTTTTTATTTACTATTGGTGGTTTAACGGGGGTAATTCTTTCTAATTCTAGATTAGATATTATTTTGCATGATACTTATTATGTTGTTAGTCATTTTCATTATGTTTTAAGTCTTGGAGCTGTATTTGGGATTTTTACTGGTATTAGTTTATGATGAAGATTTATGAGGGGTTATGTATATAATAAGTTGTTTATGGTGGTTGTTTTTGTATTGATGTTTGTTGGTGTTAATTTAACTTTTTTTCCTTTACATTTTGCTGGTTTGCATGGTTATCCGCGTAAATATTTAGATTATCCAGATGTTTATTCTTTTTGAAATGTAATTTCTTCTTATGGTTCTATATTAAGGGTTTTTTCTTTATTTATATTTTTATTTTTGTTGATGGAATCTGTTTTTAGTGCTCGTTTGGTTTTGATAGATAATTTTTGTAATAGAAGTCCGGAATATAGTTATAGGGCTTATGTTTTTGGTCATAGATATCAGTCTGATATTTATTTTAATTGTAGTAGATTGAAATAGTATTAAGTTTTAAGCTTTTTAGTATAAATTTATTGTATTTTTAATTGCAAATTAAAAGGTTAAAAAGGTTTAATAAGTTAGGATAAAGTTTTTAGAGTCTAATGGGTTCATATTCCATGGGTTTTCTTATTAGTGGAAAAGTTTAGTATAGATTTTGATGTATAATTTATTGTCAATAAGTAGGGTTTAACTTTTGTATAAGTTCTTTAGTATAAAAATTTTTGTATGATTGATTTCCAATCAATAGGTTTATAGGAATAGTGAATTATTTTCAGGGTTTAAATTTAATGTTTTCTAATAGATTGTTTTCTAGTTATATAGATTGATTTCATGGTTTTAATTGTAGTTTGTTGTTTGGTGTATTGGTTTTTGTTTTTTGTTGTTTTTTTTTATTAATTAGAAGTCTTTTTTATTTTAAGTTTAAAAAGGTGGAGTATCAATTTGGTGAGTTAATGTGTAGAGTTTTTCCTACTTTTATTTTGTTGGTACAGATGTTTCCTTCTTTAAGTATTTTATATTATTATGGTTTGATGAGTTCTGAAAGAGGTTTAAGTGTAAAGGTTACTGGACATCAGTGGTATTGAAGTTATGAGTTTAGAGATATTCCTGGTTTGGAGTTTGATTCTTATATGAAGTCTTTGGATCAGTTAGATTTGGGTGATCCTCGTCTTTTAGAAGTTGATAATCGATGTGTTTTGCCTGTAAATACGAATATTCGATTTTGTATTACTTCTTCAGATGTAATTCATTCTTGATCTTTATCAAGAATGTCTATTAAATTGGATGCTATAAGAGGAATTTTGGGTACATTGTGTTATAATTTTCCAATATTAGGTGTATTTTATGGACAGTGTTCTGAGATTTGTGGTGCAAATCATAGTTTTATACCAATTGTAGTTGAAGTTACTTTAATAGATAATTTTAAGAATTGATGTTTTTTGTTAATGGATTAAGCTATTTAGTTTATAAAAAATTTTTATTTGTGGAGTAAAAGAAATTTAGCTATATATTTTTGTTTTTTATTAATTGGTATTGCATACTATTAGAAGAAAATTTTATATTAAATAAAAAATGGAAAGAAAAGGTAGAATAAAAATTTTGTTTATTGTTATAAAATAAATATTATTTTTTTTAGTGTTGAAAAGTCGTCTTTTTTGTTATCTGTTTGGTGATAATTTTTATATTAGAAAATTATATTTTTGTTTGTTTTTTTTTAAATTATAAGATTTGAAGTTTTTTAGTATTTAGTTTTATAACTAATTTTGTTGTTTTTATTTTGGTAATAATTTTTTTTTATTAAGGTTTTAATAAATTTAGGATTTTTAAATTAGTAATGGATTTTTTAACTAATTTAGTTATAAAATATAATAAAATAAATAAAAATTTAATCAAATGTTTTTTAAAGACTTAGACTTTTTTATAAAGTTTGCTTCTGCCCGGTGATTATTTAAATGGCAGTCTTAGCGTGAGGATAATAAAGTAGCAAAATAATTTGTGCTTTTAATGGGTTCCAGTATGAATGAAGTTATTGGTTAATTTTTTTTTTATTTTTTGTATGAATTTTTTTTTAATAAAAAGATTTAAATATAATTAGACAAAGATAAGTCTTCGGAAATTCTTTTTTTATATTTTTGATTTTATTCGAATTTATAAAAAATTTTCTAGGGTAGAAGGATTTATATAGTTTAGAACTATAAATAATTTTATGAATTACTTCGGAGTTAACAGAAAATCATATTTAATCTAGTTGTTATAGTAAAATAAGTTTTACATCGATGTTGTATTTAAGTATATTAGGAGGGAGAAGGTTTAATTTTTGAGACTGTTCTTCTTTTAATTAATTTAACGTGATATTAGTTTAATTCATCGTGAGATAGAATTGTTTATCTTGTTAATTATTGAGTTATATTGTTGTGAGTACGAAAGGAAAATTATATAGGTTTAAAACTTTGTTTGAGTATTTTTAATATTCAAGTATTTGGAATAATTATTGTTTTTTTGATTTCTTTATTTTTTATTTTTATTTTTTATTTGGTATTATTTTTTATGAGATTAAAGTTTGGTGGTTTATTGAAGGTTAATTCTTTTGAGAGTGGATTTTTGAGATCTAAAAAGATTCAGAATTCTTTCAGTATTCATTTTTTTGTAATTATGATAATGTTTGTCGTTTTTGATTTAGAAGTTGTTATGTTTTTGGGTTTATTGGTTTCTGATTTATCATCTTTGATTGGTTTTTTTTTTTTGTTTTTTTTTGTTTTAATTGGTTTTTATATGGAGTGGTTTTATGGTAAATTGATTTGGGTAATTTAGTTTTTATTAATTTTATTAATTTTTTGATTTTTTTTGATTTTTATTTTTGTTTGTTTAATATTAGTTTTTTTTTAATGTTTCCTAGGTGTTTTTTGGGTATTTTTTTTTTTGAGTGGGAATTTTTAAGTTTGAAGTTTAAGTTGTTTTTTAATAGAATTTTGTTTACTATGATTTTATTAATAATTACTTTAAGTGTTTTTATTTTTAGAAGTTATTATATAAATGGTGAGTTAAATTTTGTTTATTATTTGGTGGTTTTAAGAGTTTTTGTTGGTTCTATAATTTTTTTGGGGCTTGGTAATAGGGTGTTTACTATAATAGTTAGTTGAGATTTATTAGGTATTTCTAGATTTTTTTTGGTATTGTTTTATAGAAATTGGGATAGAAGTTCTGGTGCTATAAATACTGCTTTGACTAATCGTGTTGGAGATTTTTTTATGTTTTGTTTTTTTAGAGGTTATATATTTTTTAGATATTATTTTTTTTCTGGTGTATATATTCTTAGTAGAATAGTTATTTTTTTGATTTTATCTTCTTTTACTAAGAGTGCGCAGTTTCCTTTTAGTAGTTGATTACCTAAAGCAATGAGTGCTCCAACACCTGTAAGTTCTTTAGTACATAGAAGAACATTGGTTACGGCTGGTTTAATTTTGATAATAAATTTTAGATTAATAAATTTAAATATTTTTTTAATATTATTGTTATTTTTTGTAGGTATATTTACTATATTTTTTTCTAGTCTTGTGGCTTTAATAGAAGAAGATATAAAAAAGGTTGTTGCTTTGAGAACTTTATCTCAAATTGGATTTATAATGGTTGTTTTGGGTTTGGGTTTATATTTTGTTTCTTTTTTACATATAATTAGTCATGCTTTATTTAAAAGATGTTTGTTTATACAGATTGGTTTTTTAATTCATAGAAATTTTGGTCAGCAAGATGGTCGTTTATATGGTGGTTGTGGAGGATTTTCTTTTTTTTTTCAAGTTCAGTTATTGGTTACTTTATTTTGTTTATGTGGTTTATTATATACTAGTGGTATAGCTAGAAAGGATTTGATTTTGGTAGTTTTTTTTTTTTNNAATTCTTTTAGTTTTTTTATTTCTTTATTGTTTTTTTTTCTTATTTTTTTAACATTTTGTTATAGTTATCGTTTGTGAAAATGTTTTTTTTTTAGTTTTTCGGTAGTTTTATTATATGTTGATAAGAGTTTATTGAAGAACTTTTTAAGTTTAATTTTGGTATTTTTTTCTATTTTTTTTTTAAGTTGGTTGAGGATAAATATAATTAATTTACCTAGATTATTTTTATTTTTGGATTTTTATGTTCCAATTTTATATATTATTATAATTGTTTTAGTAGTTTTTTTTTTAATAAAAATTTTTTTAAAAGAATTTGAATATAAGTTTTTTGTTGATTATTTTTCATCTTATTTTAGATATTTGGGTTTTAATTATAAATTTGTTGATTATGGGTTAATGAGTTTTGGAGAAAAAGTTTTTTTTTTTATTAGATTATTTAGTAAGATTAGTGGTTTATTTATAAGGTCTATTAAGTATAATAGTGTTTTAATTTTTATTTTTTTTATTTTTTTTATGTTTTAAGGGATTTTAGTTTATAATAAAATATGTAATTTGCAATTATAAGATTTTGATTCTACATTAATTATAAAATTTTGGAAAAATGTGTAATTGTGATTAAATTTATTATTATGTTATTAAGTTTTAGTTTTATAAATATTTGTGTTATTATTTTTATTATATTTTATTTTTTTTAATTATTTTATGTACAAAGAGGGGAGTTTTAGTTTTTTTAATGGTATAATATTATATATATATAAATATATTATATAAATTTAATTTATTAAATTTATATAATATTAAATATAAAAATGGATGAAAATCCATAAATTGATTATGATAATTTATTTATATAAAATTTAACAACACCCGTTAAAGGGTTAAGTTGTTTAAATTTTTTTTTAAGTTATCATAATTAATTTATATATAGATATTAAATAATATACAGTATTTAGTTTAAATTAAAATTTGTTATTTGGATTGATAGGATTTTTACTGAGTTTGGGTTTTGATAAATTTTTAGTTTAATTTAGAATAATTCATTTACAATGAATAGGTTAGGAATTTTTAGGAATATTTTTTTGGTTTTATCAGTTTTTTGTTGTTTAGTCAGATATATAAATTATGATCCAATGAAGAGAAGTTTTTTTTTGATTTTTTCTATAATTTTTTGTATGCCTGGTATAGTATTTTTTAACTATACTTGATTTTCTTATTTTATTTGTATATTGTTTTTGAGAGGTATTTTTGTTATTTTAGTTTATTTTTCTAGAATATCAAGTTTATTAGTTTTTAAGCCTTATTTTTATTTAGTAAGTTTTTTTTTGACTTTGTTTTTTTTATTTTTTGTTGTTGTTGTTAAGAGTGATTATTTGGGTTTGAATTTGTTTTATTATGTGATTAATATTTATATTTTATTTTATTTAGTGTTGATTTTGTTATTTTTTATAAATTTTTTAAGTTATTATATAAGTTTTTCTGGTGCTTTACGTAGTATTTAATATTTTATATTTAATTATTTTTTTTTTATTAGATTATTGATGTTATTTTTTAAGAGTTATCGTTTTATTTTTATTTTAATTTCTTTAGAGTTTTTTATAATATGTATTTTTTTTGAAGTATTATGTTTTATTTGGAGGTATATTATTTTTTTTTTTATATGTCATTCTGTTATTTCTAGAATTTTAGGTATTGTGGTAATGGTGAGTGGATTAAAGTTTTTTGGAAGAGATAATTGTATTTTTTAGATAGGTTTAAGTTAAGTTTAAACTATTAGTTTTCAAAATTAAAAATTTTACCTGTGAGGCGTTATTATATATTTAGTATATTTTATTTTCATTAAAGTGGATTTTGTCTTATTTAAAATTTGATTATGGTTTTGGAAGAGTTTAAAATGATATTATTTAAGTGTAATTTATGTAGATGGGCAATGATTTTTTACCCTCTCAATTTATTATTTGTAAAAAATTGGTTCCAGAATAATCGGCTATGCTAGTTATGTTTATACTTTATTTTTGTTAGAGATACATATTTTTAGAAGGAAATTTTTATATTTGAGGTTAAATTTAAATTATTTTTATGTTTGAGTTGTATTTTTTAAATTTTGTTTATCGAATTAGATTAGTACCTAATTAGTCAAAAGTTAATATTTTCAGGAGTAAAGTAGTATTTAAACTGAAAGAATATTGGCAGATTTTCTAAATTATCTTTGGAGGCTGAGTGATAATTGAGAACCCTCATTAACTATTTTTTTTTTTAGCTCATGTATGATCGTTTATTTTTTATTTGAGATAAAAAATTTTAATTTTTTATTTGTAAAAATAGATATATATTTGGTTTATGAATTTAGTTTTATTTGGCCTACATTATTTTGTGATGTGGATTAATAATTTAGTTTTTTTATGAAAATGTAAAAGACAGTAAATTAAATTTTATGTTTTTTTGAAGATTACTTAGAAGTGGTACAAATCATCCATCAATTGCCTATAGGGGAGTAAGTTGTAGTAAAGTAGGTTTAGGGGAACCTGAACCTAGTATATAAATTAATGAGTTCTTGTTTTGAAAATGAGAATTAAGGTTTTGTTCCTTTTAATTTTTAGAGATAGTTTAATTTAGAATTTTTGATTGTTGATCATAAGGTATTTTCTTTAAGGTTTTATTAAGAGTTTATTTTAATTTTAAAATATTAGATTGTAAATCTAAAGATTTAATTCTTATTATTATTATTTTTTTTTTGGTTGTTTTAGTTTTAGTGTTTGTGTTACAATCTATTGCGTTTATTACTTTGTATGAGCGTCATTTATTGGGGGGCGTCATTTATTGGGTATGAGCGTCATTTATTGGGTATGAGCGTCATTTATTGGGAAGTAGTCAAATTCGTTTGGGTCCTAATAAAGTTAGTTTTATAGGTTTATTACAAGCTTTGTTGGATGGATTAAAGTTGTTAAAGAAGGAGCAGATTTTACCAATTTATAGTTCTGAGTTGATTTTTTTACTTGTTCCTGGTGTATCTTTTTTAGTAATGATTTTAGAGTGGTTTCTTTTACCTTTTTTTTTTGATTTTTTAAGTTTTGAGTATTCTTTATTGTTTTTTTTGTGTTTATTGGGTTTTGTAGTATATTCTTTAATAATTAGTGGTTTTATTAGAAAATCTAAGTATGGTATAATTGGTGCTTTACGTGCTAGAAGTCAAAGTGTTTCTTATGAAATTATTTTTTCTATTTTTTTGTTATCTGTTATAATGTATTTAGGAGTTTTTGTTTTTGTTAAAGGATTTTTGATTTTGATAATTTTTATGTGATTACCATTTTTAATTATGATTGTGGCAGAGTTAAATCGGGCTCCTTTTGATTTTTCTGAAGGTGAAAGGGAGTTGGTTAGTGGATATAATGTTGAATTTGGAAGAGTTTCTTTTGTTTTATTGTTTTTAAGGGAATATGGTTCTTTAATTTTTTTTTGTTTGTTGTTGTCTGTTTTTTTTTTTGATTTTTCATTATTGATAGTTTTTTTAATTTTTTCTTTATTGATTTTTTTGCGAAGTTCATATCCTCGTTATCGTTATGATTTATTAATAAGTATGTTTTGGTTTAAGTTTCTTCCAATTTCTTTGGTTTATTTTTTTTTTTTTATTTTTTGGTTGTATTTTAATTATTTTTAATTAATGAGTTATATTTTTTTGATGTATTTTTATTTTTATATTTGTTACATTTTGTTTATTTTATGGAGAAGGATATTTTTGTTTTTTTATTTTTTAAAAAGTTGAATGATTTATTTTCTATAATTTTTGGTTATTTAAAAGATTATTCTATAAGTTATATTATTTCTTTTTTTACTTTGATAATTTTGTTATTGTTTTGTTTTGGAGGTTATTTTTCTTATTCTTTATGTGTGTGTAGTATGTTGGAGTTTACTTTAAGGTATTCTTTAGTAGCTTGATTAACTACTATTTTTTTGATAGTTTCAGGATTTAAGTTTTCTGTTTATTTAAGTAAAGTTGGTGATGTTTATTTAAAGAGTTTTAGTATAATGATGGTTGAGATTGTTAGTGAGTTATCTCGTCCTTTGGCTTTAACTATTCGTTTAACTGTTAATATTACTGTTGGTCATTTAATTATTGGTTTTCTGTATTATGGTTTGGAATTTTTTTTTGGAGAATTATTTGTGTTTTTGTATATTTTTTCTATTTTAATAGAATGTTTTGTTTTTTTTATTCAGAGGTATATTTTTTCTCGTTTGATTTATTTATATTTAAATGAGTAAAAATAAGTGAAAGGTGTTAACTTAAGATTTAAAGTGTTAGATTTTTAATCTAAAAATGATTTTCACATCTTGGTCAATATAGCATAATAAATGTGTCTGTTTTAAGCGTAGGAGATAAATTTTTGATTAATGAGAATTTTGAGTCTTCTAAACTTAATTAAGGTTAATCCTACTCATTTATTTATATTTTATTTTTTTTTTTGTTATATTTTTTAGGTTTTTTGTTTTTTTGGTTAGTAATGTTTTTTTTTGATGAGGTGTATTTTTGATAATAACTTTGTTTATTGTAATTTTTAATAAGTATTCTTCTAGATATAGAAGAATTTTTAATTATTTTGTTTTTCAGGAAAGGTTGGGATTAGTTTTTTTATTATTATTTTTTAGTTATTTTCCAGTTTTGATTATAATAATAAAGATTGGTATTTCGCCTTTTCATTTTTGAATTTTTAAGGTAATTAATAGTATATTTGGTTTTAGTTTGGTTTGATTTTTGACTATTCATAAGTTACCTTTTTTAGTTGTTTTTTTTCAGCTTTACTATTTTGGTTTGGTTTATCTTTTGATTTTGGGGTTGTTAATTTGTTTATTTCAGGTTTTTTTTATAAAAGGGTTTAAGAGTTTATTAGTTATTTCTTCTGTTGAGTCAATGAATTGATTAATTTTGGGTTTGGTTATTTCTGTTTTTAATGTTATTTTTTTGATGTTTTATTATTTGTTGATTATGTTGATGATTTTATTTAAGTTTAATTTAGTTAATGGTTTGGATTTTGATGTTAGTTGGGAATTAGTTTTGGTTTTTTTAAATGTTCCTTTTAGTATAGGTTTCTTTTTAAAGATTTTTACATTAATGGAGTTTTTAAAGAATTATGGTTTTTTATTGTTGTTAGTTTTTTTTCTAATGTTTTTTAGTGTTATTTCTTTTAGTTTTTGATTTATTGGATTAAGTACTAAGTTTTTAAAATACTTTAAGAATAGTAAGATTTTTTTATTTTATTTTTTTCCTTTGTCAATGGTGATTATTATTTTCACTATTAGTAAAAATTTTTATTATAACATTTTGATAGAGTGGAGTTTTATGGTGAATTAAGTGATTTGTAAAGTGTTAAGTAGATTTATTCTATATTTGATTACGGTTCATAAGTTTTTAACATTTTTGTAGTTTAGTTTATATAGAATTTTTATTTTTGGTGTAAAAGGTTTAAAGTACAGTGGTAATTTTTATCTTGTTAGTTTAAATGAAAAATATGACTTTGAAGAAGTTAAGATTGTTTAAAGATGTTGGGTGAGTTAGGTTTAGGAAAATTTTTTAATAGTTTGGTGGTTATTTTACCTTCTAGAAAGACTTTGAGTTTGGGTTGGAATTTTGGTAGAATGTTAGGTTTAGTTCTTGGTTTACAGATTTTTACTGGTTTATTTTTGAGTTTTTATTATGTAGCGGATGGGTTAATAGCTTTTGATTCTGTTCAATATATTATGTATGATGTGAATTTGGGATGGATTTTTCGTATTTTTCATTTTAATGGTGCTAGATTATTTTTTGTTTTTTTATATTTACATATTTTTAAGGGTTTATTTATGATAAGTTATCGGTTAAAGATAGTTTGGGCTTCTGGAATTTTTATTTATTTATTGATTATGATAGAGGCTTTTATAGGATATGTTTTGATTTGGGCTCAAATGAGTTTTTGGGCTGCGGTGGTTATTACTAGTTTATTGAGTGTAATTCCTTATTGGGGGTCAATTATTGTTATGTGAATTTGAAGTGGTTTTGGGGTTACAGGTTCTACTTTGAAGTTTTTTTTTNNTGTTTTACATTTTTTGTTACCTTGATTTTTGTTAGTTTTAGTAATATTTCATATGGTTTTTTTACATAGAACTGGTAGTACTTCTTTATTATATTGTCATGGGGATTATGATAAATTAATATTTAATCCTTATTATTGAAATAAAGATTTATATAATGTGTTGTTTTTTTTGATTTTTATTTTTTTTTCTTTGGTTAGACCTTTTTTGTTGGGGGATCCTGAGATTTTTGTTGAGGCTGATTCTTTAACTAGACCTATTCATATTGTGCCTGAATGATATTTTTTATTTGCTTATGCTATTTTACGAGCTATTCCTAATAAGATTTTGGGTGTTGTTGCATTGTTAATGAGTATTTTGTCTTTTTATTTTTTTTTATTAGTTAATAATTATGTATCATGTTTAATTAAAATTAATAAGTTTTTGGTTATTACTTTTATTTTGGTATCTGTTGTTTTGAGTTGATTAGGTCAATGTGTAGTTGAATATCCTTATTATGATTTGAGTATAATTTTTTCTTTATTATATTTTTTTTTAGTAATACTTTTGTTTTTATTTTATATGACTAGTAAGTATTTATTTATTTAACGCAATTAGTATAAAATGTATTTTAAATTTAGAGTTTAACGGAAGATGTTGTGTTTTGTATCATAATTATCATATTTTAAGTCTTTCTAGTTATGCCTATTATGTTTTTTTTTGTGTTTTAGGATTAACTAGTTCTTTAGTAATTTTTTTTAAGTTTGGTTATGTTTATTCTTTTTTTTATTGTTTGTTATCTTTATTTTTTGTTGCTTTTTTATGAGGTAAAGATGTTTCTTTGGAGGGTTTAAGTGGTTATCATAATTTTTTTGTTATAGATGGTTTTAAACTTGGAATAATTTTTTTTATTTTTAGTGAGGTAATGTTTTTTTTTGGAATTTTTTGAACTTTTTTTGATGCAGCATTAGTTCCTATAAATGAATTGGGTGGTGTTTGATCGGCTTTAGGTTTAAAATTAGTTAATCCTTTTGGTGTACCTTTATTAAATACTATTATTCTTTTGAGTAGTGGTGTTAGTGTTACTTGAGCACATCATAGATTATTAGGTAATAAAGATGGTTTTAATAGTCTTTTATTAACTTGTTTTTTAGCTTTTTATTTTACTTCTGTACAGTTAATAGAATATAAGGAGGCTAGATTTTCTATTTCAGATGGTATTTTTGGTAGGGTTTTTTATCTTTCTACTGGTTTTCATGGTGTTCATGTTTTATGTGGTGGTTTATTTTTATTTTTTAATATGATTCGTTTATTAAAGGATCATTTTAATTTTAATCATCATTTAGGATTGGAATTTGGAATTTTGTATTGGCATTTTGTTGATGTTGTTTGATTATTTTTGTTTGTATTTGTTTATTGATGATCTTATTGCTAATTTAGTTTATTTGAATTTTTAATTTGTAATTAAAAGGGTTTTTAGCTGTTTTAGATTTTTTATTGGTTAGTATTTTTATTATTAATTTTGAACGTTTTTTTTTTTGTTTTGGTTTTAATAATTTTTTTGATATTTAATAATTTTTCTTGGATGGGAATTTTTATGTTTTTTGATTCTTTTGTTTTTATTATATTAATTATGATGATATTATTTATTTTGGGTTTGGTTGTTTTAAGTGAATTAGAAAGAAGTTTAATTTTTTTAAGAAGTATGTTGATTATATTTTGTTTTTTTTTTTTTGTTTCTAGAAATATATTAATACTTTATATTTTTTTTGAGTTATCTATTTTTCCTATTTTAGTTATGATTTTAGGTTTTGGTTTACAAATTGAAAAGGTTAGTTCTAGTTATTATTTATTATTTTATACTATTTTTTGTTCTTTACCTTTTTTGTTTGTTTATTATAAAAGTTTTTTTTTTTTAAGATATTGTTTTTTTGATTTTTTTTTGTCTTGAGAGGTATATTTAGTTTTAACTTTGAGATTTATAATAAAATTTCCTGTTTATTTTTTACATTTATGATTACCTAAGGCACATGTTGAGGCCCCAACTACTGCTAGAATATTGTTAGCAGGTTTGTTACTTAAGTTAGGTACAGCGGGATTTTTGCGTATTATGGGATCAATAAATTTTTTATATAATAATTTTTGAATTTGTTTATCTTTTTTTGGTATGCTTTTATCTTCTTTTAGATGTTTATTTCAAAGTGATATTAAATCTTTAGCTGCTTATTCTTCTATTGTTCATATAAGGTTTTTATTATTGTCATTAAGAATTTTGTATTTACCAGGTAAAGTATCTGGTTTATTAATGATGTTGGCCCATGGTTATACTTCAACTTTAATATTTTTTTTAATTGGAGAGTTTTTTCATATTTCTAATAGGCGAATGATTTATTTTTTTAATAGATTCTTTTGTTCTAATATTATGTTTACTATTGTAGTTTTTTCAGTGTTTTTATCTAATAGAGGTGTTCCTCCGAGTTTATCTTTTTTATCAGAATTTATTGTTATTGTTAGTTCTATTTTGATAAGAAAAGTTTTTTTTTTATTTTTATTTATGTATTTTTTTTTATCTTTTTATTATTCTACTTATGTTGTAGTTAATTTTTTTTTAGGTTCTAATTTTGTTAATTTTCATTATAATGGTGTTGGTTATTCTATTCCAGTTTTTTTAATAATGTTTAATATATTTTGATGATCAGTATTATATTAAGAAACAGGAAGAATAGAATGAGTGTTTCTTTTTTTAATTCTAATAAAGGTTAAATTTTGATTTTAAAAAAATTCCTTTAT